TAGCTTCCATGGCACCAAACTCTTCTCGTCATGTTGATCCGCGAATGCTGGTAGAAAGGGATCCGATCAACTGACTCCAGACTTGCCATATCGACACCCTTGGTCCTGGCAGCATGAACTAAGTAAGAGTAGGGTTTTTTTTGAACAATTATACTGTACACAGGCCCAATTCCCTGAAGAATTCACATGATGTGAGCCTCAGCTTCCGGTATCATAGCATGGGGTTTTCACTCCTCCCGATGCCGAGCTAAGAGTCTGAGGCGGCACCTCAGAAAAAGAGTAGCCGCTTTCCCGCTAGAATTCTTTTTTCATTCCAACGAATCAATAAAACCATCTCGGTCAATCTGAACAAAAGACACGACCCCTAGTTTCAGCAACCAGTCTTTCTACACCAAGGTTTCAGGTCTTTCTTGATTGGCTTACGACAAAGCCTTACCTGACCCCAGCCGCTACTTCACCCTCTTTTCAGGGAGATCGTGATGAGGCAAAAGGGGGCCTTATTAAAGTCCTCTGGGTCATCCACTAAGTGAGTGAAAGAGGTCTCATTGGGAGAATTGGGAAGAGAGAAGGCCAGCCTCCCACTATGTGAAAGAAGAGCTTTTTCTCTCATATTCACTTCTATAGAATAGGTAGTTCGCTTAGCCGCAGCTGAAACCATAGATCTTGCCCGGGATGCTCCCAAGGTAGGACTCCTAAATTGGAAAAAGAATGGAGGGACTGATTCTTGGTCCTCTGCTATGAATGATTTCATGTCTTCAAAGTGCAGGACTTGAGGACATCAGATATATGGGACACTTCGTCACATGGTCTAAGAAAGATGATGAGGCCTCTTGTATTTCCAGAAAAGTGGATAGAGCTCTTGCTAATTGTAAGTGCTTTGGCTCTCTGCCTTTATCTGAATCTGAAGTTGAATTCACCCCCAAGGGCCTCTCTGATCATAGTGCCTGTGTGGTTAGAACAGGGGTGCATATCCTTCCTTTTTCAACTTCATGACTGAACTCCCACTCCCCGAGTTCCACCCTATTGTGAGTAAGGTGTGGCAAACTGATGTCAAAGGCGATCCCATGTAGAAAGTCTGTGCAAAACTTAGATTGGTGAAATACGACCTCTCTGAGATATATGGTTTATGCCGGAAAGGTACGAAGTTGGACTAATTTGGAAACATTGGGCAATTTACTTTATACTTCTATTGCTGCTCAGAAGAAATAGAGGGATCAGAGACAGTCACTGTTGGAAACTGGGGAGTTGGCTGATAAAGATGGACAGTAACGATCGCGTAATATAAATTCTTCGGCCTCGTCATCGAAAGCGGCTTCCAATTGCTCGGAAATTCTAAGCTATATGGGGGACTTGGATGGTGAGCAAAAACAATTGATCAAGAAGTTGGTCAACTTTCGCATGAAAGAAGGTAAAAAAACAAGAGTTCGTGCTATTGTTTATCAAACTTTTCATCGCCCCGCTCGAACTGAACGCGATGTAATCAAACTTATGGTTGACGCCCTAGAGAATATAAAGCCCATATGCGAAGTGGAAAGAGTAGGAAGAGCAGGTACTATTTATGATGTCCCTGGGATTGTAGCCAGGGATCGTCAACAAACCTTAGCTATTCGTTGGACCCTTGAAGCAGCTTTCAAACGACGTATAATCTACAGGACAAGCTTAGAGCAATGTTCATTTGATGAGATACTGGATGCTTACCGAAAGAGGGGAATTGCACGTAAGAAAAGGGGGAATCTTCATAGACTGGCTTCCACCAATCGAAGTATCGCGCATTTCAGATGGTGGTAAAGTGAGACCACAAAAAGAGCTCTTCCGAATGATAAATAAAAAAAGTGCTTAGTTTCGTTGGAAAAACCAACGCAAATCTCATATTTACTTTATAAAGCCGGATATATAAAAGGTTGGAGAGAGTGACTTTATGAAATTCTCTTATGTTATGTAAGTAGCTATGTAGTTAGTTAGTCTTTTTTTTCTAGTAAGCCTCTTCCCTGTGTATTAGCCCCCCTTTTTTCAAAAAAGAAGCCCCAGCTCCCTAAGAGGGACCCTTCTCTGATAAGGAAGGAAACAAAAGAATCTCAATTTTACGACAAATCCGGTCCGATGGCTGTTCTCCACTAACCACAAAGATATAGGGACTCTATATTTCATTTCATCTTTGGTGCCATTGCTGGAGTGATGGGCACATGCTTCTCAGTACTGATTCGTATGGAATTAGCACGACCCGGCGATCAAATTCTTGGTGGGGAATCATCAACTTTATAATGTTTTAATAACGGCTCACGCTTTTTTAATGATCTTTTTTATGGTTATGCCGGCGATGATAGGTGGATCTGGTAATTGGTCTGTTCCGATTCTGATAGGTGCGCCTGACATGGCATTTCCACGATTAAATAATATTTCATTCTGGTTGTTGCCACCAAGTCTCGTGCTCCTATTAAGCCCAGCCTTAGTAGAAGTGGGTAGCGGCACTGGGTGGACGGTCTATCCGCCCTTAAGTGGT